ACCAGTTACACCAAAAGATGCAGTCAATACAGCCAAAATCACGCCTGTAACCCAAGTCAATTCGCGAGGTTTTTTAAATCCACCTGTGAGATACACACGAAATACGTGTAGGATCATCATTAGCACCATCATACTTGCTGACCATCGATGAACTGATCGGATTAACCAACCAAAGTTGGCTTCAGTCATTATGTATTGAACAGAGGCAAAAGCCTCTGTAACGGTCGGACGATAGTAAAAAGTCATAGCAAAACCGGTAGCTACTTGTACTAAAAAACAAGTAAGTGTGATCCCTCCTAGACAATAAAATATGTTGACATGAGGAGGAACATATTTACTAGTTATATCATCTGCAATCGCCTGAATCTCGAGACGCTCCTCGAACCAATCATATACTTTATTGAGATAGGTAAACCAAAGAGACTCCCCCTCTGAGAACCGTATATGAGAATTTCATCTCGTACGGCTCAAGCAAAAACACCCAAATAGTGGTTGCAACGGATATGGAATAGAAAGTTTGAAACTTCTTAGCCACTTGATTCAATCGTCCCTGAAGATACGAAGCGAAGGAACCAAAATCCGGAATCTCTTCTTTGTGATGATAATGCCAAAATATCAAGTTGGCTCATTCGTCTTTATGTTGATCGTTATAGGCCTCTTGAATCTTCTCTTCCCCTATTTATTTTATTTTGGATTTGTTGTTTTTGTTTGTGCGTAATACGGATTTACTATATGTTTTGTTTACTATTGATAGGAATTCTCTTGTGGAGACCCTATGAATCGATTGAAACCTCAGATTCATACTAGAACCACGATGATTCAATAAAGCGCCCAAGCTAAGCCCAAAGGTTCTCTGAGTAAGAACCATTTGATCATCACTTATTCAATGAATGGATGGAATCACTAAAAATCCATAGAAACATTGGTCCTTCGGTCAAAATAAGCATAATTCTGAAGGAAGAAAAATCGTTCGATTTATGACTCGTTGTTTGAAAATTTGTTGGAGTCCGGTTGCGAGGTCTGAATAGTAGGTATGAATCATAGTTCAAATATTTCTTGATCTATTCCATATATTCCGTGCTCCGGATACTAGAATGAATATCCGACGAGGTAGAACCATCTCTATCGAGATGACAGACCTATTCTCTGTACTATCAATAGGATCAATTATAACAAGTCACACACTCATATTCCGGAAATACCGAAACAACGGAATTCCACGGTCGAACTACCAGAATGGCCTAGAAATCCGAGTCCTAAGTGATTCATTTTGGATTGAAAAGCTAGGACTTCATGGTTCTTATGGGACCTAACTCATTGAAATTCCATCCAGTAAAACGGAAGAATTATAAATCTCCAAAATAATAGATAGGAATATCGCAAATAGAGCCATTGCGACACCCATGAAGGGGGTAGTTCCCCATCCAGGAGCCACTTTACCATATTCCGAATTCAATGGTTTCAATAAATCCCCTGTAATAGTTCGTCTTGGCCCAGATCTAGAACTACCCTCAACGGTTTGTGTAGCCATAAATCCTATTGCATTGGTTGAGATCTGTTGACTTTGTATACTATTTCGTTGTAAATAAACGATCTTATCGTAGCGTAGATCGATCGTGGTCTTGAAATTATCTAATAATGGAAACAGCAACCCTAGTCGCCATCTCCATATCTGGTTCACTTGTAAGCTTTACTGGGTACGCCTTATATACCGCTTTTGGGCAACCCTCTCAACAACTAAGAGATCCATTCGAGGAACACGGGGACTAGTTGAAATAATGAACCTCCCATATTGGGGGGCTCATTACTTCAATTGAGATAATGAAAAATCATTTCATCTTTTTAGTCGGAACCTTAGGCGGTTCTCGAAAAAAGATAGCGAAAAAAATGATCCCTAAAGTCGAGACTAACAGGAATGTATAAACCAATGCTTCCATAGATTCGATCGTGGTTTACAATTATAGCTTCCACACCTATTCATTTGGGATCATTTCCCAGATAAAGAAAGGGCAAGAGTCAAAGAAAAGGCGATGATAAAAATCAAGATTTCTCCAATCCCTTATGTCAAATCAAAAAAAAATCAAATAGAGGCGAAAGATACCAGAGCAATGTTGTATCAGACTACTTGTCTCTTTGTAGTTGGATCTCCAAGTTTTTGGAATGCCCCAAATTCCACTTGAGCATCCAAATCTGGGTCAATACCAGCAAAAACATCTCTGAACAAGGTTCTAGCGCCATGCCAAATGTGTCCGAAAAAGAAGAGCAAAGCAAACGTAGCATGTCCAAAAGTGAACCAACCTCTTGGACTGCTACGAAAAACACCATCGGATTTCAAAGTAGCACGATCTAATTCAAAAATTTCTCCCAATTGGGCACGTCTAGCATATTTTTTCACAGTAGCGGGATCACTATAACTGACTCCATTGAGTTCGCCACCATAGAACTCAACAGTTACACCTACCTGTTCGACACTATACTTTGATTCTGCCCTTCTAAAAGGAACATCGGCTCTCACAATTCCGTCTCCGTCTACCAAAACTACTGGAAATGTTTCAAAAAAAGTAGGCATACGACGTACAAAAAGCTCATGCCCTTCTTTATCTCTAAAGATGGGGTGTCCTAACCATCCAACAGCTATTCCATCCCCGTTATCCATTGAGCGTGCTCTGAATAATCCCCCTTTCGCCGGATTATTACCGATGTAATCATAAAAAGCTAATTTTTCGGGAATTTTAGACCAAGCTTCCGACAAACTCAGATTTTCGGCTAGCCCGGCACCAACCCTTCGATATATTTCTTGCTGGAAGTATCCCTGATCCCACTGATAACGAGTGGGACCAAATAATTCGATCGGGGTAGTTGCTGAACCATACCACATAGTTCCAGCAACAACGAAAGCTGCAAAAAAGACAGCAGCGATACTACTGGAAAGGACCGTTTCAATATTGCCCATACGTAATCCTTTGTATAGACGTTGGGGCGGGCGGACACTAAGATGGAATAGACCCGCTAATATGCCCAATGTCCCCGCTGCAATATGATGAGAGGCTATTCCTCCCGGAACAAAAGGATCAAAACCTTCCGCGCCCCACGCTGGATTTACAGATTGTACTTTTCCGGTTAGGCCATAAGGATCGGACACCCATATTCCAGGACCATACAAGCCTGTTACATGAAATGCGCCAAACCCAAAGCAAGCCACCCCTGAGAGAAATAAATGAATTCCAAAGATCTTGGGCAAATCCAAAGAGGGTTTTCCCGTACGTTCATCACAGAATATTTCTAGGTCCCAATACACCCAATGCCAGATAGCTGCTAAGAAGCACAAGCCAGAAAACACAATATGTGCCCCGGCCACACCTTCGTAACTCCAAATACCCGGATTCGTTATAGTTCCTCCTGTGATACTCCAACCACCCCATGAATTGTTTATTCCTAAACGAGTCATGAAAGGGATAACGAACATACCTTGTCTCCACATTGGATCAAGAACGGGGTCAGAGGGATCAAAAACTGCTAATTCGTATAAAGCCATCGAACCGGCCCAACCAGAAACTAGAGCTGTATGCATTATATGGACAGAAAGCAACCGACCGGGATCATTCAATACGACGGTATGAACACGATACCAAGGTAAACCCATGGAAATACCCCTTTATCAAAGAAAAAATAGACACTATGTAACTTTATCGCATTGGAAAAGACTATGCTATGGACCTCACCTTTTCAGTGGATTATCCCGAAGCAAGGGTTAATATTTATTCCGTTCCGTTGGTAATAATTGAACAATTCTGTTCGTAGGAACAAAGAGAAGCAGATCTATTCTATACCCAATAAGTACCAATACGCAATGGGGGCTGGTCCCATTTTTTGTGAGCGAATGCATAGATACTTGTTCATCATTCAAACGATCCATTCGTAAGAATTTTTCTTTATTCATTCTGTCTTCCTCCATGAACCTTCGAATCTATTGATAAAATACGATAAACGGCAATATTATGAAGACAATAAACCCGTTGTTACGTTTCCACATCAAAGTGAAGTATAGTACTTAACCTCTTTTTCTTTAATTTAATGCCCATTGGTGTTCCAAAAGTACCTTTTCGGAGTCCTGGAGAGGAAGATGCAGTTTGGGTTGACGTATAGTGCGACTTGTCAGACATATTGGGTCATATGGGATTTCCCCGTTCTCTCCCCCGATGGAGATATCCTCTCTTTCGCCCAAGAAAGATTGATTGAACCATCAATAATTCGGAGCGTGAAGTGCAATTAGATCAATTTATTGGGGGATCCATATTATCAATTAGAAGAATTTATGGTTGGCTTGGACCAATAAAATGAAGTATACAGGCTCCGTTCAGAAAATACCAAATTGGTAATCTATGTATGATTACCACTCGTATCATAAATGATTCCTTTATACCATATGAGTGATCTCATACTGCCAATCAATGGAGTAATATGATGAATACATCATATATTGGGGCGGAAGACATGAAACGAATTGAAAAAAAAAAAAAAAGAAGTCGTAGCAAAAAGAAGTGGTACTGAGATTATTTGTCCTATATGTGCAAATAGAATTCGGGCAGATCTTTACCCGGAGTAGAGCATAAACCTAAAAGAATTGAAGAGGCCCATTCAGGAACAAGAAAATTACATCGTGATTTGGATCTCGATGAAACAATACATCAATGAGAGGTTAGTTCGATAAGTTCAGTGAATTCTAGGGAAGCAAGTCAAGTCAAAACTCATGTTTCTTGAAAAATGGAAGAAAAAGCCCCTTCGTTAGGAAAAACCCTGCTACGAAAAGAGAAAAGGGCTGGAATCGACACATTGATTCTTTTTTTGTTTCGCAATTTTTATTTTTTGAACCGTATGCATCCAAAGGTGCGTGTACGGTTCCTAAAGGATACAATTTTGTCCTAATCAACCGACTTTATCGAGAAAGATTACTTTTTTTAGGCCAAGAGGTTGATAGCGAGATCTCGAATCAACTTGTTGGTCTCATGGTATATCTCAGCATAGAGGATGATACCAGGGATCTTTATTTGTTTATAAACTCTCCCGGCGGATGGGTAATACCAGGAATATCTATTTATGATACTATGCAATTTGTGCCACCAGATGTGCATACAATATGCATGGGATTAGCCGCTTCAATGGGATCTTTCATCCTGGTCGGAGGAGAAATTACCAAACGTCTAGCATTCCCTCACGCTTGGCGCCAATGAGTTTTTTATTTGAGAGAAAAAGAAGACTATGCCTTCGCCATATGGAATATAAATAATAAGTAATAATAGCATGGCATTTCGAGTTCGATATGAGCAAACCATTCTCGTTTTTTCATAACATGAGATTATGTATCGAGATAGTAGTATGAAACAAAGGTTATTTCCGATTTGATCTTATGTATCGGGGTTCCATTTCAGCGTCACAAACCTTTTTGCTTCCACACCAGAAGTCTCTTTCCGATATTTATGTTATGAAAGAGTATGAAAAAAAAGATTCTTTTTTCCTTATTTGATCGGATCAAAAAGAAACTTTGGGATTGCTGAATCTCAGACGAGATAAATATAGAAAGCAACGGAACCATCATAGTATTTTTTGACTCCTACGAAAGGAAGGATGGTAAATGGATCATTCAACGATCTGGGTCTGATGGATTCTATTTGTCTCTTTCTTTGATGGAAGGGAAAAAGAAATTCCATTGCAGAGCCGTATGCAATGCACAAAAGATGCCTGTACGGTTGTTCAATTCTATCTTTTTTTTCTTGTTTGTTATCCTTTATCCCTTCCTTTCGCCCGATCATGCGAGATATAGGAATCGTTTATTATGTTATATCATCAGGGTTATGATCCACCAACCTGCTAGTTCTTTTTATGAGGCACCCACAGGAGAATTTATCCTGGAAGCGGAAGAACTACTGAAACTCCGCGAAATCCTCACAAGGGTTTATGTACAAAGAACGGGCAATCCTTTATGGGTTGTATCCGAAGACATGGAAAGAGATGTTTTTATGTCAGCAGCAGAAGCCCAAGCTCATGGCATTGTTGATCTTGTAGCGGTCGAAAATACCGGGGATTTCGCATAAATCCGTGATTCCATTTCGAATCATAATTCGAATGAACCGTGATTTGATCTTTTATCTTCTTACCCGGGTAAAATAAAATAGTAAATGGAAGTAATTCATAATCATCCGGTTAGGATCGATCTAAACCAGCCCATTCTGTATACGATTCAGCATGCCAACCATTAAACAACTTATTAGAAACACAAGACAGCCAATCAGAAATGTCACGAAATCCCCAGCTCTTCGAGGATGTCCTCAGCGTCGAGGAACATGTACTAGGGTGTATGTGCGACTCGTTCAGATCATGAGCTAGAACAAATGAGACGATTTTTCCAGTCTCAATGACCAGTACCAATGAATGGGATAGAATGGAAGAACTCCATTCACTATCTAAAAATAAAGATCTATCATATACCTCTATTGTGTATGGAATTTATGGTTTCCATTGGTGCAAATCCAATCACCTCGATTTGAGATGAAAAGCAATTCTCCATTGGTAGCAAATGGTTATCCATTAAGCGGGGGAAATGGTATTTAAGAAGCAGAAAGATTATGCTCCTACTCTTGCAAGAACGGACTAACAGGGTCAGCTACCTAGCCAACCTTCATACTTAAATGCCGTCACTGTATGAATAGATCTCATTGTGAAAAGACCTATTACTGGACAATTCATGGGTAGAGCCAAAGAGTGTGAACTGTACAAGTTACCAATAACATTGATTAAATGAGGGAAGGGGCTCCGGTGTATAGAGAGGGCCTCACCGTTTAAGAAGTAACCATAGAAACGATGGAAGCCACTATTTATTTATTTATCCATTTACATTTACTACCTATTTATTTTATACCTATTTTATACCAAATATCGGTAAAATTTCTTATTTTGAGGTGAAATAAATGCCTGGAAGAAATAAAAATCGTGGTTGGGAAGGTCATAGTAGCAAAAGCCATTGGAATTTTTATTTTATACATCGGAAGAATCCGTTTTGTTATTAATAAACCAGGAGAGGGGAAAAGAATGACTGAAAGAAAAGAAATCGATTAGTTATTCATCAAAGTTTAATTTGATTCAATGACCAGAGTTAGACGAGGATATATAGCTCGGAGACGTCGAACAAAAATTCGTTTATTTGCATCAACCTTTCGAGGGGCCCATTCAAGACTTACTCGAACTACTACTCAACAGAAAATGAGAGCTTTGGTGTCCTCTCATCGGGATAGAGGCAGGCGAAAGAGAGATTTTCGTCGTTTGTGGATCACTCGGATAAATGCAGTAACTCGTGAGAATAGGGTATCCTATAGTTATAGTCGATTAATACATGATCTGTACAAGAGGCAGTTGCTTCTTAATCGTAAAATACCTGCACAAATAGCTATATCAAATAGGAATTGTCTTTACATGATTTCCAATGAGATCATCAAATAAGGAGATTGGAAGGAATTCACCGGAATGATTTAAACGGAGTTCCCCGGAGAATGACCTCCGGGAAGGTAGAGTAGAAATTAATATGATAAGATAAGTAGTAGGAATGAACGAACACGTTTCAAAAAAAAAAAAAACAGATTTCTTCTTCTCCCATTCTTTTTTTTATTCTATTACGACGCAACAATAAAATCTCTCGGCTTTTTCGAACAAAAGATCAATCAATCTGATTTTTAATTCCAATTAGAGTTGTTTTGATTCAATTGAGGAGTAGGCCTATTTATTTCTGGTTCTAGGACCAGTAGTTCTAGGGATCGACTCGGTTTTCTCAAATTGTTTCTCATTATTAAGAAAAGGTAACGAAGATAAAATACGAGCTTGTTTTATAGCAATAGTAATTAATCGTTGTTGTTTCAAGGTCAATCTATTCACTCGTCTAGATAATATTTTTCCCTGTTCACTAATAAATTGACTAATTAAACTCATGTTTCTATAATCAATTCGATCCCCCGATCCAATTGGGGGCAAACGCCTACGAAAAGATCGCTTGGATTTACGAAAGAGTCGCTTGGATTTATCCATGGTTTATTCCTTATCTCTAAAATCCCATTTCTTCATTCATTTCGGATCCGACCGAAATAGGACTTGATTTGTTTATATATATATAATTTCTTCCTGTTCCTTGGAAGGATGGTACACGTGTTCCGTTCGATCTATTTCTTTATCTCCCCATGAATCGTATGCTTGTAACAATAAGGACAGAATTTTCTCAATTCCAATCGACTAGGTGTATTGTGTCGATTCTTTTGAGTAATATATCTGGAAGTGCCTCGCGATTCTTTATTAAAATCATTTCGGACACAACTGGTACATTGCAAAATAACTATTCCTCTGACATCTTTACCCTTGGCCATGAACCTCCTTTGGATTCACTCAATTCTTCTATTTTCGATCCGAACCGAAAAGGAACGAAAAATAAATAGAAAATAGGTTGCTAACTCGAAATACAATTATGAAAGATTTCGTTGCAATCATGCAATCAATAAAGTAATAAAATCATAAGTAATACAATTATTTCTAACTATTCATTATTCCTAATCCCAGCATTTCATTTACTATCTTATATGATCTCGAACAGCCTGCCCTAGAGCCCCATTTCTATTTCTGTTCTACCTCTATTAATTCTATCCTGAACCCGAGTTTGACTGAGGTTCAATCCACTTTTATTCTTTCTCTTTCCTTCCTATCCTAAAGAACTGAAAAAAAAAAAAAGGGGGGGGGGTTGGTCACAGAGAATTTATTGTATCTCTAATCTTCTTCATTCATCCATTCCCATATCAATAACTAGAATGAAAAAAAGGGGAATACCAACGCATCTGGGAATAAACGATTGATCTCTATCAATAGACCTGCTAAAGACCCAAACCATAGAGTAGTTAGCACAGGTGCCACGGAGAGATATGTTTTTATATCTCGCATTGAAAATCCTCCTTCTTTATTGGAATACATATATGATCAGATGCATATGTAGTTAAAGATCACTTGTATTTGTACGCGGAATCTCGAACTAAAATGGATATGTACAATGATCCGGTAGATGAGATCCACTTGTACCTAAAACAGAAAAAGATGACCCCCTCTTCCTGAGCATTACCGATAAATATTAATTCTTTTATACGTTAGGTTTCATATGTATATAATTCTTTTATTATATGAGATATGAGACCAAAAAGAAGAAATGGCAAGAGAAATTGTATATAGATAGAGGAAATAACGATGTGGAAAACAAGACAGGGATTCTCTACAATGACACTGTACAACAATTAAAAGGGATGTAGCGCAGCTTGGTAGCGCGTTTGTTTTGGGTACAAAATGTCACGGGTTCAAATCCTGTCATCCCTACCTATTATTTTTCCTATGGCCAGTAACGAGGGGTCAATTGAGATCGATGAAAATTGGACATAATCTTTTATTTTATGATACTATATGCAATGCATGCAAAATGTATTGGGGGTACAAAAAGAATCCTTTTCTTAACAGTCGTATCTGCTGTCATAAGAAAGCGCTCTTAGTTCAGTTCGGTAGAACGTGGGTCTCCAAAACCCGATGTCGTAGGTTCAAATCCTACAGAGCGTGATTCTGTTCTTGTAATGTCGAATCACAATAAAACAACTTCACTAACTTGAACTGCAACCTGAATTTGACCCCCTGCAGATTAAGGAGGAGGTCAATCAAAAAAAAAAGATGTTACTCAATCAAAGGTCCAACTGATCACCGCGTCTGTATTGTAAATATGCAGTTACGAATAATCCAGCCAAAGTAATAGGAATTAGACCTAAGACGATTCCAAATAGAAAAACTTCAATCATTTCAATTTATTTGAAAGAGGAGAAAAAGAGAGGTAATATCTATCCCTAAATATTAATCCCAATCTCTCATGAATCTCAATGACCAAGAATTGGAAATTGGCGCGGAAGGAACTATAGAATACCTGGAATCTCATAGAAAT